ATGCACATTATTTTAATAATGTAAATAGATGCAAATTGGGTCCCCACAAAATACTTCTAGAGGTTTTCCTGTTTCCGGGGGGTTTTCAGGAATGATAGCTATCTTAGGAGTTTAGGGGGGTAGGGGGGTTTTACGCAAAAAACCCCGTAATAAATCCCAGAGAGGGGGTCTCACAGGGAAGTAAGGAGAAATTATCACTACTTATGCTCATGATATCCTTATATGTGATTCTTTTAATAAAATCTTTTCACCATTCATACTATATCCGGGACGGCAAGATAAATGTTCAACCTTATTTGTTATTCCCGTGTGCACTGTGAAATGCCAGGTGAAAGGAAAAAAAAAAAAGAGAACCCTATGCGCTGTAGAAAGAATGCCCGGCTTGGTGGGTAACGAGGAGTATGTATTCCACCATTAACTTATGCAAGCGTCGATGAAAGTGTGAGGAATAATATCAATAAATGGCCCTGAAGTAGGAACCAAATGCCAGGAATAATTCACTGTGTGAAACCCCCACAATAGTTGTCCCTCACCTTCAATAACCGTTGACATTAAGAAATCAACTGATGGTAGGCTCTTACTACATTAAGATTTTGAGGTATGACGAGATGTTGGGTAAAGGTATAACTTAACTTATGAGTGATTGTGTTCGGTCTTAAATCTCGCCTGTCCAAGATTTATTTAATTATATAATAAACTCCTATATGCTTTATGTAACCCTTAGTTATATGGTGATATATGAATGTGGTAATCCTAGATATGTTGATTAAACATATATGTCCTTGAATGCCCCTTATATGGTTAATATAAATGTATGGTGTAAATACATATGGGTAATTTGCACATTTGCATACTTGCAAATACTTGCAAATACTTGCAAATACTTGCAAATACTTGCAAATACTTGCAAATACTTGCAAATACTTGCAAATACTTGCAAATACTTGCAAATACTTGCAAATACTTGCAAATACTTGCAAATACTTGCAAAGAATAGTTTAGTTTAGAATCCTAGCTTTGGGAGTTAGGGGTGGGAGTTAAAATCTCCTTTCTTTGAGCAGTGGGGAGGATTTTAACCTCCGGCGTCCGGTTTACAAGACCGGCGCTCTGGCGCTGAGCTACCACTGCAGGCTCATCCGAGGGCTTTATTTTCGGCCCATCCGGCTAGTGGGGCGAGAACGAGGAACAGGAAGAAGTAGAGGAAAGATGCGATTTGTCCAATGATAATAAAGGGGTGTTCTACGGGCATTCCTCCAATTCAGGTGAGAATAGCAACGTCTGCGATGAGGGTTCAGAAGAGGAATTGGGAGAGGGGGCGAAATGTGATGCCTCGCTGTTTGGATGTGTGGAGAATAGGGACGACCATCAATACTAAGATGGAGGCTAGCAGGGCCAAAACGCCGCCTAGTTTATTAGGAATAGAGCGCAAGATTGCATACGCAAATAAGAAGTATCATTCTGGCTTAATGTGTGGGGGCGTAACTAAGGGGTTAGCGGGGGTGAAGTTGTCCGGGTCTCCCAGTAGGTTGGGGCTGAACAGGGCTAGGGATGTTAAGGCAATAAGTAGAACAGCGAAGCCCAAGAGATCTTTATAGGAGAAATAGGGGTGGAAGGAGATTTTATCAGCGTCGGAGTTTAGCCCGAGGGGGTTGTTTGAGCCCGTTTGATGAAGGAAAAGAAGGTGAACAAGGGTAGCGCCCGCAATAACAAAGGGGAAGAGAAAATGGAAGGCGAAGAACCGGGTGAGGGTTGCGTTATCTACGGAAAAGCCCCCTCAGATTCATTGAACGAGGGTGTTACCGACGTAAGGAACTGCGGACAAGAGGTTTGTAATAACGGTTGCACCTCAGAAGGATATTTGCCCTCAGGGGAGTACGTACCCCACAAAGGCGGTTATCATAACTAGTAGGAGGAGAACTACCCCAATATTTCAGGTTTCTTTATAAAGGTAGGAGCCATAATATAGGCCTCGCCCAATGTGCATATAAATACAGATGAAGAAGAAGGATGCGCCGTTGGCGTGAAGATTACGAATAAGTCAGCCGTAGTTTACGTCCCGACAGATGTGAGCCACGGATGAGAAGGCGGTGGCGATATCTGCGGTGTAGTGCATAGCAAGAAACAGGCCTGTAAGGATTTGGGTGATTAAGCAAAGTCCTAGTAAGGAGCCAAAGTTTCATCACACTGAAATGTTTGAGGGAGCAGGGAGGTCAACAAGTGCGTCGTTTGCAATTTTAAGTAAGGGGTGGGTTTTTCGTAGGCTTGCCATTAGAGGTTTTTGTAGTTGAATAACAACGGTGGTTTTTCAAGCCATTAGTCCTGGTTAGAGTCCTGGCAGAAATTATGACCTATATTATGTCTTTATTTTTATTAGGGTTAGTACTGGGGTTGGTTGCAGTAGCTTCCAACCCTTCCCCCTATTTTGCCGCCTTAGGTTTAGTGGTAGTGGCCGGTATGGGGTGTGGGGTTTTAATTAACTACGGGGGTCCTTTTCTTTCACTAGTCTTATTTTTAATTTACCTAGGGGGGATGTTGGTTGTATTTGCGTATTCAGCGGCGCTTGCTGCTGAACCGTACCCTGAAAGCTGGGGGAGTCGTCCGGTTGCGGGTTATATGGCTATTTATGTGGCAGGGGTGATATTAATTTCCACTAAATTTTGAGGTGGATGACATGAGTTCTCTTGGGTCCCGGGAGATGAGCTTGATGAGCTTTCTGTTTTTCGGGGGGATATTGGAGGGGTGGCTTTGATGTATTCAGCGGGGGGAGGGATATTGGTTATTAGCGCGTGGGTTTTGTTATTAACGCTTTTTGTTGTGTTAGAATTAACACGGGGGCTAAGTCGGGGAACTTTACGGGCTGTCTAGTTAATAAATAAGAGGGTGGCTATAGCCAGGGTTAGTAGGAATAAAGCGAGGTAGGTTTTGATTATGCCGCGTTGCGTGTTGCTTGTGGTTGTGATAAGGGGGAGGCTTAGGGAGGCCACGGCTTTTGGCCCAGATTTCTCTAGTCATGTTTGGTCTACCATTTGGCTTGCGATTGTTTGCCCTAAAATTAGATTAAGTTTAGGGGTAAAGCGATGAACAATTGTAGGGAAGAATCCTAGTATATTAGAAAAATGGTGAGGGGCGAGGTGAGGGGTGGGTTTCAGTTGTTTGCTTGTGAGGGAAGCTAGCTCTAAGGCGATGAGTAGGCCTCCAATCGTGACGATTAGTGCGGCGAGTTTAAGCAGGGGAGGTATAGTCATGATAGGTGTTTTTATGGGAATGAAGTTTGAGGTAATTAGAAGACCAGCGAAGATGCTGCCTCAGGCTAGTCGTTTAATTGGGTTGATGACTGCTGGGTTGTTCTCATTAATTGGGGAAAGGGGGTTGAAACGGGGGTGCCCCATGGAAACAAAGTATACAACCCGAAGGCTGTAGATAGCTGTGAAAGAGGTGGCTAGAAGAGTTAAGACGAGGGCTCAGGCGTTTAGGTGGGATGTGTTTAGTGCTTCAATGATTGCGTCTTTTGAGAAGAAGCCCGCCAAAAAGGGCGTGCCTGTAAGGGCTAAGCTACCAACAGTCAGACATGAGGATGTAAAGGGGGTGAGGTGGTGCATGCCTCCTATCTTGCGGATGTCTTGCTCGTCGTTAAGGCTGTGGATAATTGAGCCTGAGCAGAGAAAAAGCATTGCTTTGAAGAAAGCATGGGTGCAAATGTGAAGGAAGGCTAGTTGAGGCTGATTTAGCCCTAGTGTCACCATTATAAGTCCTAGCTGGCTTGATGTTGAGAATGCAACAATTTTTTTGATGTCATTTTGGGTTAAGGCACATGTAGCTGTAAATAAAGTTGTGAGTGCGCCTAGACATAGGCAGACTGTTAGGGCAGTCGAGTTTTCTGCCAGTAGGGGGCTCATTCGAATCAACAAAAAAATTCCTGCAACCACTATTGTGCTGGAATGTAGTAGGGCAGATACCGGCGTAGGACCTTCCATGGCCGAGGGTAGCCAGGGATGGAGCCCAAATTGAGCAGACTTGCCTGTTGCTGCCACAATTAATCCTAGAAGGGGGAAAGTGAGATCGAAGTCTTTAGCGGCCGAAAGTACTTGTTGTATTTCTCAGGAGTTAAGGTTTGTGGCTATTCATGCTATGGCAAAAACTAGGCCGATGTCTCCCACTCGGTTGTATACAACTGCTTGAAGGGCTGCAGTGTTTGCATCTGCCCGTCCGTACCATCATCCGATGAGAAGGAAGGATATGATGCCGACTCCTTCTCACCCAATAAAGAGTTGAAAGAGGTTATTTGCTGTAACTAGAATAATTATAGCAATCAGGAAAATTAGAAGATACTTAAAAAATCGGTTTATGAAGGGATCGGCGTGCATATATCAGGAGGCAAACTCCAGAATGGACCATGTCACATATAGAGCGATAGGGGTGAAGATGAGTGAGTAATGATCAAATTTAAGGCTGATATTAATGTCGAAGACCAGGGTATTCATCCAGCTTCAGGATGTAATAATCGTTTCTGCGCCTTCATTAAGGAAAAGAGATAGCGGGAGAAGGCTGACTAGGAAGGCCAGTTTAACTGCAGTCTTAACGTGGGAAAGAGCCCAATCCTGCTTTTTAGGGCTTGGGCTGAGTGTTGTGAAGACGGGGTATGCTAATAGCACAAAGATAATAATTAAGCTTGAGGTCATTATGAGGGAGGTGGGGTGCATAGCTGCTACTTGGATTTGCACCAAGAGTTTTTGGTTCCTAAGACCAACGGATGAGCTGTTATCCTTTAGAAGCGAGGGCGAGTGAGCCCTGGGGTTCAACCAAGGTCGCGGAGATTAGCAGTCTTCGTTGCTGGCGAGCCTCTCTCGGTGGATAAGTGGGTTTTAACCTCTGTCTTTAGAATCACAATCTAATGTTTTCGTTAAACTATATCTACAGTAAGCCCACCCTCAGATTAACTCGGGCTTGAGTATTAGGAGAATTAGGGGGAGGAGGTGGAGAGCCATAAGTAAGTGTTCTCGAGAGTGGGAGGGGTCTAAGGCAATAAGGTGGGGTGGAATGGGGCCTCGTTGGGTTATAAGAAACATGTAGAGGGAGTAGCTTGCGGTGATTAATATACCTGCCCCGGTTAATGCGAGGGTCCACCATGACCAGTTAAATAAAGAGGTGACAATCATTAGTTCTCCTATAAGATTGGGTAGAGGTGGTAAAGCCAGGTTGGCTAAGCTAGCAATAAATCATCAGGCTGTCATCAAGGGTAGGACTATTTGGAGACCACGGGCGAGAAGTATTGTTCGACTGTGGGTGCGTTCGTAGTTTGTGTTTGCCAAGCAAAACAGGGCAGAAGATGTTAGTCCGTGGGCAATTATCAAAATAAGGGCCCCTGAGAAGCCTCAGGGGGTTTGAATGAGGATGCCCCCTACTACTAGTCCCATATGACTAACTGAGGAGTAGGCGATGAGGGATTTAAGGTCCGTTTGACGGAGACAAATTGAACCCGTCATAATCACACCTCATAGTGCGAAGATGATGAAGGGGTAGCTTAGTTCTTTGGTGAGGGGCTCAAGTATCACGACGATTCGTATTATTCCGTAGCCCCCTAGTTTTAAAAGGACGGCTGCAAGAATTATGGAGCCTGCGACGGGGGCTTCTACATGGGCTTTAGGCAGTCACAGGTGGACGCCGTATAGGGGTATCTTTACTAAGAAGGCTAGAAGGCATCCTGCTCATCATAGTTTATCTGCGAGAGAGGTAAGTTGGAGAGGGTCTGAAAACTGAAGGGTGACTAACGAGAGGGTGCCGATGTTGTTCTGCAGAAGGAGAAGCGCAACTAACAATGGGAGCGATCCTGCCAGGGTGTAAAATAAGAAATAGATTCCTGCATTAAGCCGCTCTGTCTGGTTTCCTCAGCGGGTAATAATAATAAGTGTGGGGATAAGAGTAGCTTCAAATATAACATAAAACATGATTACTTCTGTGGCGCTGAAGGCGAGGATGAGGAAAAATTGAAGGGAGGTTAGGAGGGTAATATACATCCGTTGGCGGTTTAGGGGCTCTGAAGCTGTATGATTCTGGCTTGCTAAAATTATAAGGGGTAAGAGTCAGCAGGTAAGAACAAGTAGGGGGGTCGATAGGGGGTCTGTGGCCATATAGGAATTTAGACTTGATCAGCCGGTCTCTGATGCATTTTTTAGTCAAGTTAGACTTGCAAGGGCAATGACAAGGCTGTGGGCGAGGGTTGTGGGTCAAAGTCATTTAGCAGGGGCTGCTCAAGCAGTTGGGATAAGCATAAGTGTTGGAATAAGGATTTTTAGCATTGTAGGAGATTGAGGCTTTGGAGCCGATCTGTCCCGTGAGTCCGAGCGGTGGCTACCAGGAGGGCGAGGCCTGCACTTGCTTCACAGGCTGAAAATGCAAGAAGGAGTATGGGGGCCCCTGAGAAGTTTGTTGAGTCTAATTGTAGGGTCCAGAGAGAGAGGGCAATAAATAGAGAAAGTATCATTCCCTCTAAGCATAGAAGGGCGGAGAGAAGGTGGGTGCGATGGAATGCCAGGCCGGTTAGCCCTAGGATGAAGGCTGATGAAAAAGCAAAGTGAACGGGGGTCATTAGGCAATTATGGACTTTAACCACAAGTTTTTGAGCCGAAATCAAATGTTTTTCTTAGACTAATTGCCTACTCGGCTCATTCTAGGCCGCCTTGAAGTCATTCGTAGATTAGGCCGAGGGTTAAGAGGGCTAAAACAGCGGAAGCCCATAGAAACGTTAATAGAGGGGTTGTAAGTTGGTCTCCTCAGGGAAGGGGCAGCAGGAGAGCAATTTCTAGGTCAAAGAGAAGAAACAGGATAGCAACAAGAAAAAAGCGAAGGGAGAAGGGTAGACGGGCTGAGCCCAGGGGGTCAAACCCGCACTCGTAGGGGGAGAGCTTTTCGTGGTCAGGGGTTATTTGAGGGAGTCAGAAGGAGACAAGGGCGAGGATGATAGGCAGGATAGTAGTAATAACAATAATAGTTGTAATTAAATTCATTATCTTTCCTTGGACTTTAACCAAGACCGGGTGATTGGAAGTCACTTATACTTGCTTAATACTAGAAAGACTAAGATCCTCATCAGTAGATGGAGATGTAGAGGAAAAGTCAGACAACGTCTACGAAATGTCAATATCAGGCGGCTGCTTCAAATCCAAAATGGTGCTCTGACGTGAAGTGGTATTGAATTTGGCGAAGCAGGCAGATGGCGAGGAATGTAGAGCCAATGATGACGTGAAGACCGTGAAAGCCAGTGGCTACGAAGAATGTGGCGCCGTAAACACCGTCTGCGATGGTGAAGGGGGCTTCGTAATACTCCATGCCTTGCAGAAATGTGAAGTAAAACCCTAGAAGAATCGTCAGTGCAAGGGATTGGATGGCTTGTTTACGTTCGCCCTCTATAATGCTGTGGTGGGCTCAGGTGACGGTTACCCCGGAGGCAAGCAGGACGGCGGTGTTTAGTAGGGGAACTTCAAATGGATCTAAAGGGGTAATCCCCGTCGGAGGTCAGCAACCCCCTAGTTCAGGAGTGGGGGCCAGGCTTGAGTGGTAGAATGCTCAAAAGAACCCGAGAAAAAAGAAAACTTCTGAGGTGATAAAAAGAATTATTCCATATCGGAGTCCCTTTTGTACGGGGGGTGTGTGGTGACCTTGGAAGGTGCCTTCCCGGATAATGTCTCGTCATCATTGGTACATTGTTAAGAGAAGAAGGGCTAAGCCGAGTCCTATGAGGGTTGTTGAGTGGAAGTGGAATCAGATTGCAAGGCCGGATGTCATCAGTAGGGCGGCTACTGCGCCTGTGAGCGGTCAGGGGCTGGGGTCAACTATGTGGTATGCGTGTGCTTGGTGGGCCATTAGACGTTTTCTTGTAGGTAGAGAGTTAATAGAAGAACAAATACGTAGGCTTGAATTATTGCCACGGCGACTTCTAGCAGGGTGAGAAGAACAAGGACTGTTGAAGTTAGGATTGCTACTGCGGGCATTAGAGGCAGAAGGACAAATGCAGCTGTGGCGATGAGTTGAATTAAAAGGTGGCCGGCGGTGAGGTTTGCCGTGAGTCGAACCCCTAGGGCAAGAGGACGAATAAACAGGCTAATTGTTTCGATGACGATAAGGATGGGGATAAGGGGTCCGGGGGTGCCTTCTGGGAGAAGATGTCCAAGAGCGTGGGTTGGTTGATTTCGCATGCCAATAATTACTGTTGCCAGTCAAAGGGGTACTGCGAGTCCTAAATTAAGGGAGAGCTGCGTGGTGGGGGTAAAAGTGTAGGGCAGAAGGCCAAGTATATTAAGGGTAATTAAGAAAATTATTAGCGAGGCTAAGAGGGCAGCTCACTTGTGTCCCCCTGTGTTTAATGGGAGAAGAAGCTGTTGCGTAAAACGATTAATGAACCAACCTTGAAGGGAAAGAAGTCGGTTGTTTAGTCATCGAGCGGAGGGGGCAGGGTAAAGAATCCAGGGAAGGGAAAGGGCTAGGGCCATAAGAGGGATACCTATAAATGTGGGGCTCATAAATTGATCAAAGAAGCTTAGTGTCATGGTCAGGTTCAGGGCTCTGTTTTGGGTTTCTCGGTGCTTTGTGAGGTGGGTTCATTGGGGTAGGTGTGGGCTAGAATTTTTGTGGGAACAATAATTAAAAAAATTAGTCAAGTAAAAACTAGAATAGCGAATCAGGGCGCGGGGTTGAGTTGGGGCATGTCGCTAGGGGTGGTTGGGAGCCACCAGTCTTTAGCTTAAAAGGCTAACGCTAGGCCCGGTTTAGCTTCTTAGCGAGGCGTCTTCGAGTATTAGTGAGGATCAGTTTTCAAAGTGTTCTAAAGGAACTGCCTCCACTACGATAGGTATAAAGCTGTGGTTTGCGCCACAAATTTCTGAGCATTGTCCGTAGAAGACTCCTGGGCGGGATGCAATAAAGGCTGTTTGATTCAGGCGACCTGGGACTGCGTCTATTTTTACTCCTAAAGCGGGGACTGCTCATGAGTGCAGGACGTCCTCAGCGGACACAAGTACTCGGATGGGGGATTCAACTGGAATTACTATTCGATGGTCGGCCTCTAAAAGACGAAATTGCCCAGGGGTGAGGTCTTGCGTGGGGATTATGTACGAGTCAAATCCAAGGTCTTCATAGTCTGTGTATTCATAGCTTCAGTATCATTGGTGTCCTATTGCTTTGATTGTTAAGTGTGGATCGTTAATTTCGTCTATAAGGTAGAGAATGCGAAGGGAGGGGAGGGCAATTAGAATAAGAATGATGGCAGGTAGAACAGTTCAAATAATCTCGATTTCTTGTGAATCTAAAATATACTTGTTAGTTAATTTGGTAGAAACTATAGCCACAATAATGTAAAGTACTAGGGTGCTAATAAGGAACACAATTATAAGGGCGTGGTCGTGAAAATGAAGAAGTTCTTCTATAACAGGTGAAGCTGCATCTTGAAAACCTAGCTGTGAGGGATGGGCCATTAATTGATCAAGATACGCGGGGGTCTAACCCACAATTCTGCCTTGACAAGGCAGTGTAATTGCTGTTTTACTAGTATCTTATGAAGAAAGTGACAGAGCGGTTATGTGGCTGGCTTGAAACCAGCCCATGGGGGTTCGACTCCTCCCTTTCTCGTTAGTTGGGTTGAACTTGAACAAATGCGGGTTCTTCAAATGTGTGGTAGGGTGGAGGGCAGCCGTGTAGTCACTCGACGTTAGTTGAGGTTAGTTCTACTGCGAGTACTTCACGTTTGGCGGCAAAGGCTTCTCAAATGATAAATAAAAACATAATAACTGCTACTAAAGAAATAAGGGACCCAATGGATGAGACTGTATTTCACAGAGTATAGGCGTCTGGGTAGTCCGAATATCGACGAGGCATTCCGGCCAGTCCTAGGAAATGTTGAGGAAAGAATGTTAGGTTTACCCCTGTAAACATGATACCAAAGTGGATCTTAGTTCAGGTGCTGTGGAGGGTATAACCTGAGAATAGGGGAAATCAGTGAACGAAGGCGGCGACGATGGCGAAGACAGCCCCCATGGATAGGACGTAGTGGAAGTGGGCTACTACATAATAGGTGTCGTGTAGGACGATGTCCAGTGAGGAGTTGGCTAGGACGATCCCAGTGAGTCCCCCCACTGTAAAGAGGAAAATAAAGCCCAGGGCCCACAGAAGTGGGGTTTCTCATTTAATAGAGCCTCCGTGAAGAGTTGCGAGTCAGCTAAATACTTTTACACCAGTGGGAATGGCAATAATTATAGTTGCGGATGTAAAGTAGGCTCGGGTATCCACGTCTATTCCTACTGTAAACATGTGGTGGGCCCATACAATAAAACCTAGTAGGCCAATGGCCATTATAGCTCAGACTATTCCCATGTAGCCAAAAGGCTCTTTTTTGCCGGCGTAGTAGGCGACAATATGAGAAATTATACCAAAGCCGGGTAGGATAAGAATGTAGACCTCGGGGTGGCCAAAGAACCAGAATAAGTGTTGGTAGAGAATAGGGTCGCCCCCTCCTGCCGGATCAAAGAAAGTGGTGTTTAAGTTGCGGTCCGTGAGCAGTATTGTGATGCCTGCGGCGAGCACGGGAAGGGAAAGAAGAAGGAGTACAGCAGTAATTAGAACAGCTCAAACGAATAAAGGGGTCTGGTACTGAGAAATGGCAGGGGGTTTTATGTTAATAATAGTTGTGATAAAATTAATGGCCCCTAGAATTGAAGAAATCCCTGCCAAATGCAGGGAAAAGATGGTTAAATCAACGGATGCCCCGGCGTGTGCTAAGTTGCCAGCCAGGGGCGGGTAGACGGTTCATCCGGTTCCAGCTCCGGCTTCTACTCCGGAGGAAGCAAGAAGTAGAAGGAACGAGGGGGGCAAAAGTCAGAAGCTTATGTTGTTTATTCGAGGGAATGCCATGTCGGGGGCGCCAATCATCAGAGGCACGAGTCAGTTTCCAAAGCCCCCAATCATAATTGGCATCACTATAAAGAAGATTATTACAAAGGCGTGTGCTGTAACAATGACGTTGTAAATTTGGTCGTCTCCGAGGAGTGCGCCGGGTTGGCTGAGCTCTGCTCGGATAAGTAAACTTAGGGCGGTGCCTACTATTCCGGCTCAAGCACCAAATACTAGATAGAGGGTGCCGATGTCTTTGTGATTAGTCGAGAAGAATCAACGTGTGGTGGCCACAGGTAGGATGGCTGAGTGTTCAAGCGGTGGATTGTAGCCCCATTGACAGAGGTTTGAGTCCTCTTCTTACCAAGCCCCGAGGTGTTTGACATATTAGATTGCAAATCTTAAGGAGCAGACTAGCGTCTGCCGGGGCTTTCCCCCGCCTTTTGTCCCCGGACAGGCGGGGGAAAGGGTAGATGGATGCTCGCTGGCTTGAGCGCTTAGCTGTTAACTAAGAATTTGTAGGATCGAGGCCTACCTATCTAGAAAGGCTTTAGCTTAATTAAAGTGTCTGTTTTGCATGCAGGAGATGTGGGGTAATATCCCGCAAGTCTTATCAGGGACTGAGAGATTTTCACTCTCGCTTAGGGCTTTGAAGGCCCTTGGTCTTGTGTTAGCCTAAGTCTCTTAAAGGGTGAGAAGTGCGACGACTGCGGGGGTTAGGGGCAGTAGCAGGAGGGTGGTGGCGGTCGTTGTCGCTAGTGGAAGCGTAAACTGTGAGTGTTGCAGTCGTCAGGGGGTAGTGCCTGTTAGGGTGTTGGGGGATATAGTTAGGGTTATTGCATAGGAGATTCGCAGGTAGAAGTAGAGGCTAAGGAGGGCTGTTATTGCGGCTAGTGTTGCGGTTGGGGCGAGGTCCTGCTTGGCAAGTTCTTGAAGGATTAGTCATTTAGGTATGAAACCCGTCAGCGGGGGAAGGCCTCCCAGTGACAGAAGTACTAAGGGGGCGAGGGCTGTTAAAGCGGGTGCTTTGGCTCATGATGTGGCGAGTATATTAATATTAGTCGATTTACTTAGTTTAAATACAAGGAAAGTGGAGATTGTTATTACAAAATATGTTAGTAGGGTGAGAAGCGTCAGGGATGGGGAGAACTGAAGCACAAGAATCATCCAGCCGAGGTGGGCGATGGACGAGTAAGCAAGGATCTTACGAAGCTGGGTTTGATTTAGTCCCCCCCATCCCCCAACAAGGGTGGAGGCTAGGCCAAAAGCAATTAGAATTGTTGAGTTGGCGGGTTGGATCTGGAGCAGGAGGGCAAAGGGGGCAAGTTTTTGTCAGGTGGAGAGGATGAGTCCGGTTGTAAGATCTAGTCCTTGAAGAACTTCAGGCAGTCATGAATGGATAGGTGCAAGACCAATTTTTAGTGCTAAAGCAAGAGTAATTAGGGTAATAGGGAGGGGGTGAGATATTTGCTGAATATCTCATTGTCCTGTTAATCAAGCGTTGGTAGTGCTGGCAAATAGAAGTATAGCGGCTGCAGTTGCTTGAGTAAGGAAGTATTTAGTTGTTGCTTCTACTGCTCGGGGGTGATGATGTTGGGCTATAAGTGGGATAATGGCCAGAGTATTTATTTCAAGGCCTATTCAGGCGAGAAGCCAGTGGGAGCTCGCGAATGTAATTGTGGTGCCTAGGCCTAAACCAAAAAGTAGGGCGGCTAAGATGTACGGGTTCATTAGTAAAGGAAGGAGTTTAACCAACATGTTTGGGGTATGGGCCCAAAAGCTTAATTAGCTGACTTTACTAGGAAGTGGTGTAGTGGAAGCACTAAGAGTTTTGATCTCTTCAGGTAGGGTTCGAGTCCCTTCTTTCTAAGGAGTTGGAGGGACTTTAACCCTCATGGTTCACTCTATCAAAGTGGTCCTTTACTTCAGGCACAACTCCGGGCTTACAGCTGCGGTGGCAGCCCAGCAAATGCAATGGGAAGGGCGAGGTGTCAAATAACTAAAGCCAGGGTTAGTGGGAGGAAATTCTTTCAGATTAAGTGCATAAGTTGGTCATATCGGAATCGGGGATATGACGCTCGGACTCAGAGAAACACGACAGAAAGGAGGGCGGCCTTAGTTATTAGGTTAAGAGCAGTGAGTTCGGGCAGGGTGGGAATATGAGAGGCTCCTAAAAAGAGCGTGGCGGAGAGGGTGTTTATTAGCAGAATATTTGCGTACTCCGCCAGGAAAAATAAAGCAAAGGGGCCTCCGGCGTATTCGACGTTAAACCCGGAGACTAGCTCGGACTCCCCCTCTGTGAGGTCAAAGGGGGCACGATTGGTCTCTGCGAGGGTAGAAATATATCATATTGCGGCAAGGGGCCAGGCAGGTGCAATTAATCAGATGCTTTCTTGGGCTACGTTGAAGGTCTGTAGAGTAAAGCCCCCTGTAAAAATGATAATGTTTAAGAGAATTAGTCCTAGGCTAACCTCATAGGAAATTGTCTGGGCAACAGCCCGAAGGGCACCGATGAGGGCGTATTTTGAATTAGAGGCTCATCCTGAGCCTAAGATTGAATAGACGGCTAGGCTAGACAGGGCCAGAAGAAAAAGAATTCCGAGGTTAAGGTCTACGACAGGGTAAGGCATGGGTATTGGGGCTCACAGGGTCAAAGCAAGTGTTAAGGCGAGGATGGGGGTTAGAAGGAAGAGGACGGGAGAGGCGGTGGAGGGGCGTACTGGCTCTTTAATAAATAGTTTTACACCGTCAGCGATGGGTTGTAGGAGGCCGTAGGGTCCCACAATATTAGGGCCCTTTCGTAGTTGCATATAGCCAAGAACTTTCCGTTCAAGGAGAGTTAGGAAAGCAACCGCTAAAAGGACTGGTACGATGAAGGCGAGGGGGTTAATAATGTGGGTAATAAGTGCTGAAATCATAGTTAAGGAGAGGACTTGAACCTCTGTGGAAAGGGCTTAGGCCTTTTGCAATTGCCGAGCTCTGCCACCTTAACACGCCGTGCTCTTCGGCGGGCGGGGTATGCCCTTTTGCCTACTTTAGTTGTCTTCATTAGGTGGGGGTAAGGCGTGCCTAGGGCAGGGGCCTTATCTTCTCGGTCCTTTCGTACTAGAAAAGATCATGTCATAGATAGAAACTGACCTGGATTACTCCGGTCTGAACTCAGATCACGTAGGACTTTAATCGTTGAACAAACGAACCCTTAATAGCGGCTGCACCATTAGGATGTCCTGATCCAACATCGAGGTCGTAAACCCCCTTGTCGATATGGGCTCTAAAAGGGGATTGCGCTGTTATCCCTAGAGTAACTCGGTTCGTTGATCGGCATTGCCGGATCTTATTGGTCAGAAATTCTGTTAACTAGAGCGGCAGCTCTTAGTTGTAGGAGGGGGAGCTCCCATTCCACGTGGGGGTTTTTTGTTTCCCCGCGGTCGCCCCAACCAAAGACATTAGGACAGGGCTCATTTGGTTTTGTCCCTTATCAGGGAGGGTTTAACATGATCTGTCTTGTATCTAAAGCTTCATAGGGTCTTCTCGTCTTATGTTATTATCCCCGCTTCTGCACGGGGAGATCAATTTCATTGACTTGAAAAAGGAGACAGTTAAGCCCTCGTTATGCCATTCATACAGGTCTCCATTTAAAAGACAAGTGATTGCGCTACCTTCGCACGGTCAAAATACCGCGGCCGTTAAACTTATAGTCACAGGGCAGGCGGGACCTCTTATTTCTAAGTTTCACAAGAGGCGATGTTTTTGGTAAACAGGCGAGGCTTGATGTGTTTGCCGAGTTCCTTCTCTTTCTTTTAGTCTTTCCTTAGGGGCACGCCTGTGTGGGGTTAACGGTTGGTTATTGAACGTTCTTCTGGTTTTTTGGTCTGTTATTCAGTGCCCTCTGGGGTTGGGGCCGTTAAGATTCGGAGGGGTGTCCGTTCCGATGTACACGCGTGCAAGGAGAGAGTCTCAGGCTCTCTTATTACTCATATTAGCAGGGTCGCTCCCATGCATGCATGGGATGGCCTGGTAGAATTAGGGGGGTGAGATTTGATGATCCGTATAAAGGGGGTAGAGGTATATCTGAGCTTTAACGCTTTCTGAGGGGATGGCTGCTTTTAGGCCCACCAAAATATTTTACCTTCTATAATTATGATCTTTACCCTCCTGGCAAAGTTGTATCTTGGTTCAAAGGGGCTGTACCCCCTTTGACTAACTCTCTCGACTTCTTAGGGTATCAGGAGGGGTAAAACTGAAATGAGCGAAGAATTCGGGAGGCTGAACTTCTATCCAATTTCCAGGCAACCAGCTATAACTAAGTTCGGTAGGTCTGTCACCTCTACTCAAAGCTCTTCCCACTCTTTTGCCACAGAGACGGGTTTGCCCTATTAATAGGCTGTCTTGGAGTAGCTCACTTAGTTTCGGGTTGTCAAACTAAAGCACGCTTTGCTTGGGTTACACTGGCTAAATCATGATGCAAAAGGTACGAGGATGAATCTCTGCTTTTTTAGGCTTTACTGGGTTGTTTCATTTCTCTTTCAGCGTTCCCTTGCGGTACTTTCTCTATCGCTCCACAGGCCCTTTTCTGTCGCACATACTTGGGGGGAAAAATGGTTTGTTTCATACAGTAATAGTGTATTAGGGGGTATTGATGTTGGTTTGTTGGTTTTGGTTTTGGGGGCTAGCTGTTGGGCGTCAGGGCGCTCCGATTTGCACGGGGGACTTCTCAGTGTAAGGGAGATGCTTTTCTGTCTTAGCTACGCTCTGATTTTTCCAAGTGCACCTTCCGGTACACTTACCATGTTACGACTTGCCTCCCCTTCGCGATTGTAATGTTTTAGTTACTGGAGTTTGTAGGCTTGGGGAGAGTGACGGGCGGTGTGTGCGCGCTTCAGGGCCAATTTCAGCGGAACGCTCTATTTCCTGCTTACTGCTAAATCCTCCTTCAGATGTGCGTTTCAGCATATCATTCGTATTTCCTGGGGCAGGAAATGTAGCCCATTTCTTCCCTCCCCATACGCTACACCTCGACCTGACGTTTTAGGTTATACCAATTTTGCTTACTATTAAACCTTCACAGGGTAAGCTGACGACGGCGGTATATAGGCGGGGAAGACAAGGGAAGGTGAGGTTGAACGGGGGTTATCGGTTCTAGAACAGGCTCCTCTAGGTGGGTCTAAAGCACCGCCAAGTCCTTTGGGTTTCAAGCTGATGCTCGTAGTACCCAGGCGGGCAGTGAATGTAACATACTACCAATGTTTACGGCTAGGCATAGTGGGGTATCTAATCCCAGTTTGTATCTTAGCTTTCGTGGGTTCGGGGCTGTAAAGCCACTTTCGTGGTTGAACTTCTTACCTTCGGGTGCGTATAACAGCTTTGAAGGGGTTCGGCTTTAGTTCTATTAAAATCTTAACCACGCTTTACGCCGGTAATTATCAACTTGGGCCTCTCGTATAACCGCGGTGGCTGGCACGAGTTTTACCGGCCCTCTTAGCTTTAACTAAGTCAAGTTTTCACTTATGGCTTAATGTTTATCACTGCTGAGTTCCCTTGGGGGTGTGGCTAAGCAAGGTGTCGTGGGCTATTAGTGGTGTGCCTGATACCAGCTCCTTGTTCCCGGGCGGGGAACTGTAGGGCATTCTCACGGGGGTGCGGATACTTGCATGTGTAAGTCTAGCTAGAGTTGATAGTAAAGTCAGGACCAAGCCTTTGTGCTTGCGGAGCTTTCTAGGGCTCATCTTAACATCTTCAGTGTTATGCTTTAATTAAGCTACGCTAGC